TCAAATGACAAGAAAAAAAGGTGTTATTGTTATAAGGTCACTCTTTATTCTAAAATCGAAAAATAGATTCGATACGATTAAAAAAAAAGATCAAAAGAAAAGATAAATGATTTTCAAATTTTGTTCTATATGGATTCGAATTTCTTACTATTTTATTATTTTAATATTAGTCTACTCAAGAATTATCTAATGAATCACTTGATTCGAAATTAAGGGATAGGTAGACATTACAAATGATTAATTGATCTCTTTTTCTACCTCCCTTACTCTATGTTTTTGTTAATCCCGTCTATAATGATTGATGAATTAACAACTATCAATTGAACTTATTCTTTCATTTGAATTGGTATTTTTGCTTATCTTCGTATATTGAAATTTAGGGAAGTGCTTTCTAAACATATGTATAAAAAGAACACATTTCATTTAGCTCCTTCATCTTCATGCTTACTATAACTAGTTATTTCGGTTTTCTACTAGCAGCTTTAACTATAACCTCAGCTCTCTTTATTGGTCTGACCAAGATACGACTTATTTGAAATTAATTGAATGAACACAACGCATAAAAAGAAATCTTTCTGTGGTATTGATAGACTCTATATTTCCTTAGAGAGTCAATTTCCAATTAGTGGTCATTGAGATTCATGGGCAATGCGGATTAATATGTAGGGATAGATATTACCTCTCCTTTTTCCCTTTCAAAAAAATTGAAATGATTGAAGTTTTTCTATTTGGAATTGTCTTAGGTCTAATTCCTATTACTTTAGCTGGATTATTTGTAACTGCATATTTACAATACAGACGTGGTGATCAGTTGGATCTTTGATTAAATTAATTAACATCTTTTTTTTTTTAATTGACCTCCTCTTTTCTTTAATCCAAAGGAGGTCAAATTAAGATTACTGGTCAATTATTTAATTGTAATTTTGGGACTAACCTAACCAAGAATGGAATCACGCTCTGTAGGATTTGAACCTACGACATCGGGTTTTGGAGACCCACGTTCTACCGAACTGAACTAAGAGCGCTTTCTTATCTTCTTATCATTATCACACTAGCTAAAACTAAAAAAAAAAGAAGAGGATTTTTTTTATAACCCGAATACATCTTGTATGCATAAGACTATCATATAGAATATGATATAATAAAAAAAGATTATGTATGCCTGATTTTAATCGATTTCAATAAATCCCTCGTTACTGCTCAGACGAGAAGTAATAGGTAGGGATGACAGGATTTGAACCCGTGACATTTTGTACCCAAAACAAACGCGCTACCAAGCTGCGCTACATCCCTTTCAATTGGTCTACAGTGTCATTTTATAGAATCCCTGTCTTGTTTTCAAAATCCTTATTTTCTCCATTGATATATCCAAGTTATCTTGCCATTTCTTTTTTTTATTCTCATGTAACATATAATAATAGTAGAAGGCTTATATACACATGAATATGAAACCCATCGTAAAAAATAACTAAAAAAGGGAATATTTTTTGGGAATGCTCAGTCGGAAGGGACGTCTTTTTCGGTTTTAAGAAAAGAAAAATCTTATCTACCGAATCATTGTAGATTTCAATTGGAATTAGGAATTCCGTGTACAAATACAAGCGGTCCTTAACTACTTACATATATATTATATCGGATCATATATGTATTAACATTAGGCATTACAATAAATAATACAATAAATAAAAAGAATAAAGAAGGAGGATTTAAAATGCGAGATCTAAAAACATATCTTTCCGTGGCACCGGTACTAAGTACTCTATGGTTTGGGGCTTTAGCAGGTCTTTTGATAGAGATCAATCGTTTATTTCCGGATGCGTTGACATTCCCTTTTTTTTCATTCTAGTTATTGACATGGGAAGGGGTGAAGAAGATTAGAGGTAGAATCAAAAGATTTGTGACTAATCCCTCCCCCTCTTTTTTTTTTTAGAAAAAATCGAATTCGATACAATATATTAAGTAGAAGTATAATCAAGAAAGGAGGAAAGAGAAATAAAAAAGTAGATTCAACCTCGGCGAAATTCGGGTTTTCTCCAATTCCATTTAGAAATAATATTGTGAGAACAGAAATGTGTCTAGGGCAAGAAGATCATACAAGATCTTTTAATAAAATACTGTACATTGAATCGAATTCGATTCAAAATATACCTAAATATTAGTTTGTTGTTTTACTTCTTATTTTTTTATTTCTTTTTTCGCAGAAAGTAGAAGAATTGGTTGAATCAAAAACGCAAAGGAGGTTCATGGCCAAGGGTAAAGATGTCCGAGTAACGGTTATTTTAGAATGTACCAACTGTGTTAGAAACGGTCTTAATAAGGAATCAAGGGGTGTTTCCAGATATATTACTCAAAAGAATCGACACAATACGCCTAGTCGATTGGAATTGAGAAAATTCTGTCCCTATTGTTACAAACATACGATTCACGGGGAGATAAAGAAATAACTCGAATCAAGTGCCTGTGTGTCACTCTTACAAGTAACACGAAAAGGACATATTCTATATATAGCATATTATTCTATATATTTTCATTTTAGTTAACATAATATAACTAACTAAAAAAAAGCCAAATCAAATCCTATATTTTGAATTTGAAATCTTTTTGGATCAAATTGAAATAGGATTTTGAGGATAAGGAATAAACAAACCATGGAAAAATCCAAGCGACTCTTTCTTAAATCCAAGCGATCTTTTCGTAGGCGTTTGCCCCCGATCCAATCGGGGGATCGAATTGATTATAGAAACATGAGTTTAATTAGTCGATTTATTAGTGAACAAGGAAAAATATTATCTAGACGGGTAAATAGATTAACCTTAAAACAACAACGATTAATTACTATTGCTATAAAACAAGCTCGTATTTTATCTTTGTTACCTTTTCTTAATAATGAGAAACAATTTGAAAGAAGCGAGTCGACCGCCGGAGCTACTGGTCTTAGAACCATAAATAAATAAAAAAAAGTAGACTTACTTTACTCCTCAATTGAACCCAAATAAAAATCCGAACTCAAACACAGATTGATATTTTGTTCGAAAAATCGTAAGAAAAAAATTGGGGAAGAAGAAGAAATCTTTTTTTTATTGGATATTGGACATATTCGCTCATTTCATTTTGAACGACTTTATCATATTCTCTTTATCATACTAATTTCTACTCTACCTTCCCGGAGTTCATTCTCCAGCGAACTCCATTTAAAATATTCTGACAAATTCCTTACAATTTCCTTTTTTATTTTATGATCTGATCTCATTAGAAATCATATAAAGACAATTCCTATTTAATATAGCTATTTGTGCAAGTATTTTACGATTAAGAAGCAACTGTCTCTTGTACAGATTGTGTATTAATCGACTATAACTATAGGATACTCTATTCCCGCGAATTACTGCATTTATCCGAGTGATCCACAAACGACGAAAATCTATCTTTTTCCTATCTCTATCTCGATGAGACGAAACCAAAGATCTTATTTTCTGTTGAATAATTGTTCGAGTAAGTCTTGAACGAGCCCCCCGAAAGCTTGATGCAAATAAACGAATTTTTGTTCTACGTCTCCGAGCTATATATCCTCGTCTAATTCTAGTCATTGAATAAATGAAACTTTCATGAATAACTAATTGATTTCCTTTCTTTCAGTTATTCTTTTCCCTTTTCCTAGTTTATTAATAACAAAACGGATTCTTCCAATGTATAAAATAAAAATTCCAATGGCTTTTGCTACTATAACCTTCCCGACCACGATTTGTCTTTTCTTTTTTTATAGTCATTTTACCTCGAAACGAGTATTGATACTAGGTATCAAAAAACAGAAAAAAGTAATAAATAGAAATGAATAACGAAATAGTGGATTCCATCGTTTCTATGGTTATGTCTTAAACGGTGAGGTCCTCTATATATACCGGAGTCCCTTACTTCATTTAATCAATGCTATTAGCAAGTTGTACAGTTTACATTCTTCGGCTCTACCTATGAATTATCTAGTAATAGGTCTTTCACAACGAGATCTACCTATACAGTAACGGTATTTAATTATGAAAATTGGATGGGGTAGCTGACCCTCTTAGTCCGTTTTTGCAAGAGTATAGGCATAAGATTTCGGCTTTGAAAATAGGATTTCCCCGCTTAATGAATAACTATTTGTTACCAATGAGGAATTTTTTCTCATCGGAAACCATAAATTTCATATACAATAGAAGAATTGAATAGATCTTTTTTTTTAGTTTTCGATATATAGATAGTGAACGACCTTCTTCCTTCCATTTTATACTATTCACTAGTACTGATCATTGATACTGGAAAATTTCTTTCCCTTTTTTTTTCTACCAATGGTGATCTGAACGAGTCGCACATACACCCTAGTACATGTTCCTCGACGCTGAGGACATCCCCCAAGAGCGGGGGATTTCGTGACATTTCTGATTGGCTGTCTTGTGTTTCTAATAAGTTGTTTAATAGTTGGCATGTTGAATCGTATACATAATAAATGGGCTGGTTTAGATCGATCCTAACCGGATGATTATGAATTACTTCTCTATTTAATAGATGAATAGAATATTATTAAACCCGGTAATAAGTAAGAAGAGAAAATCGCAAAGTGGCGATTTGCTTAAACTTACTGCTATTTTTTTTTATTCAATCGCTACAAGATCAACAATTCCATGAGCTTGGGCTTCTGTTGCTGACATAAAAACATCCCTTTCCATATCTTCGGATACAACCCATAGGGGTTTGCCCGTTCTTTGTACATAAACTCTTGTGATGGTTTCGCGCAGTTTCAGCAGTTCTTCTGCTTCCAGGATAAATTCTCCCGTTTGTGCCTCATAAAAAGAACTCGCAGGTTGATGTATCATTACCCTGATAATATAACAAATGGTTCCTCTATCTCGCATGATGAGGTGAGGAGAAGAGATAAAGAATAATAAAAAAAGAAAGATAGAATTGAGCAACCGTACAGGCATCTTTTGCGCATTGCATACGGCTATACAATGGAATTCACTTTA